TCTTCTCTAGCCCTGTTACTTTGTTGACACACCCAATGGAGTACCTAATCGTACTATAGTATCATATTAGGGTAATTTGACTTCGTAACGAAGTCGAGTGTTCTCACATACATCTAGAGTAAGCATGAACAAATATCTTACACGTTGGCTATTTTCTACTAATCATAAGGATATAGGTACTTTATATTTACTATTTGGGGCTTTTTCTGGAATGGCAGGGACAGCTTCGAGTATGTTAATACGGCTAGAGCTATCAGCTCCAGGTAGTATGTTAGGAGATGATCATCTATATAATGTGATTGTAACAGCACATGCTCTATTAATGATTTTCTTCATGGTAATGCCTATCATGATTGGAGGATTCGGAAATTGGTTTGTACCAATCATGATTGGTGCACCTGATATGGCCTTTCCTAGATTAAACAATATCAGTTTCTGGTTATTACCGCCTTCTCTAATACTATTGACCGGTTCTATGTTTGTGGAACAAGGGGCAGGTACAGGTTGGACCGTTTATCCCCCATTAGCAAGTATTCAAGCTCATTCAGGGGGAGCAGTGGACATGGCTATATTCAGTTTACATCTAGCTGGGTTATCTTCCATTTTAAGTTCTATTAACTTTATAACTACTATAATTAACATGAGGGTTCCTGGCATGAGTATGCATAGATTACCTCTATTCGTATGGTCTGTATTAATTACTACTATATTGCTATTATTATCTTTACCAGTATTAGCGGGTGGAATCACCATGTTATTGACAGATAGAAATTTTAATACAACATTCTTTGACCCTGCGGGAGGGGGAGATCCTATTTTATTCCAGCACCTATTCTGGTTTTTTGGGCACCCTGAAGTCTATATATTAATTCTACCGGGATTTGGTATTGTATCTCAAATTATACCTACATTTTCTGCTAAACAGCATATTTTTGGTTATTTAGGTATGGTCTATGCTATGATCTCTATCGGAGTATTAGGGTTTATTGTTTGGGCTCATCATATGTTCACTGTTGGTATGGATGTCGATACTCGTGCCTACTTCACTGCAGCCACTATGATTATTGCTGTTCCCACTGGGATTAAGATATTTAGCTGGCTAGCTACTATATATGGGGGAAGCCTACGGCTTGATACACCTATGTTGTGGGCTATAGGGTTTGTATTCTTATTTACCATTGGTGGTTTAACTGGAGTTATATTAGCTAATAGTTCATTAGATGTAGTGTTACACGATACTTATTATGTAGTAGCTCACTTCCATTACGTGTTATCTATGGGGGCCGTATTTGCTATATTTGGGGGATTCTACTATTGGTTCGGTAAAATTACAGGTTTTAGTTATAATGAATTATATGGTAAGATCCATTTCTGGGTTATGTTTATCGGAGTTAATTTAACTTTCTTCCCCCAACATTTCTTGGGTCTAGCTGGGTTACCTAGAAGATACTCCGATTTCCCTGATGCTTATCAAGATTGGAACTTAGTTAGTTCTTGCGGAGCTATAATAGCACTAGTAGGAATTATGTGGTTTATATTCTTGACTTATGAGGCATTAGCAGCCGAAAGACCATTTAAGAGTTGGCAAGCTTCGTCTACCTCATTAGAGTGGTCTTTAAGTTCTCCGCCTGCTTTTCATACTTATAATGAATTACCGTTTGTCTATCAGAGCAGTAATCTGTCTAACTAATTGAGTCATGGGGATGATTTACATATTATTTCCACACTACTCCTTTGACCTTGGGGAGTCTATAAGGCAATGTGTTCTTCTAATACATGCAAGGCCCTATCAAGGGTCATACTGGTGAGGATAAAATGGAGACCATTGACGGTCTCTGTTGACGTATTAGAATAGGTGGGATAGTGGCCCACCTGGTCGAAGATGCGTAGTATAGCCACACTTTCACTGTAACAAGGGGAAGACATTTTGGCAGCAGTAGAGAATCTTGTGCAATGGGTAAACGCTTGACACAGGGTTTCACACTGAGGTCTGTCTAACTAAGTGCCAGCAGACGCGGTTAAACTTAGAGGCCCAGTTTTTATTTCGCATTAGGCGTTAAAGTATGTAGTGAAGCATGAGGATAAAGTAAGGTAAACCTCTTGGTAGCGGTAAAATGTTTGAAGCAAGAGTGGAAGTCCGAAGGTGAAGACTCCTTACTCCGTTCATGGTACGTCTTCATGAAATACGAAAGCTTGGATAGCAAACAGGATTAGATACCCTGGTAGTCCTCGCCCTAAACTTATACAATAGCTTTATTAGCGAATAACCTTATTGTATGCCTGAATACTATGATCGCAAGATTGAAACTCAAAAGGCTTGGCTGTTCACTGTTTGAATCAGAGGAGCGTGTAATTTAATACGATGATCCGCGTGTCACCTCACCTTTCCTTGAAAGCGCCGGCTCTTAAAGAGTGGCCGCTCAGGCATTGCATGGCCGTCGTCAGGATAACAATAAATGTTATCCTTAACCCTATTATGGATTAAGTCAGGTGTCATGGTCTTTATGGAAAGGGATATTATGCGCTACATTCTCCTATACAATATCTACAGTAAATTAGGAGGCGGAGATTCTCTGAAATGGTAATCTTAAGTAGGATTTGATAGTAATCGGGAAGTAGAGCGTTCCGGTGAATTCTAACCCAGTGTTAGCACAAATCGCCCGTCGTCCCCTTCAAGTTAAGGATACGAGACGCCCCGTCGCTAATTGGCGGGGTTATCCCTCCTTTTCGAGAATGGGTAAGTCGTAACATAGTAAGGGTAAGGGAACTTGTTCTTGGGCTATAGGCTACGTTCAATACGTACTTGGCCGCCCTCTTCTAGGGGTAGTAACTAGGATGATGAGTACTATTATTTCAATTATCTTTAAAACGCTTGCAATAATAATACCTTTATTAGCGGCTGTAGCTTATTTAACTTTAGCAGAAAGAAAGGTATTAGGGTATATGCAAGCACGAAAAGGACCTAATGTAGTTGGTGTTTATGGACTATTACAGCCTTTAGCTGATGGAATAAAATTATTCTCCAAAGAGATGGTTATCCCTAATCACGCTAATCTGTCGGTTTATATTGTAGCCCCGATTCTATCGCTTACCTTAGCTCTTTTGGCTTGGGGGGTTATTCCTTTTAGCCCAGGTATCGTACTAGCTGATATTAATGTTGGAATCTTATACATATTTGCTGTCAGTTCTATGGGGGTGTATGCTGTCTTAATGTCTGGTTGGGGAAGTAATTCTAAATATGCATTCTTAGGGGCTATTAGAGCAGCAGCTCAGATGATTAGCTATGAAGTGTGTATAGGGCTCATCCTAATATCAGTAATATTATGTGCAGGTTCTCTTAATATCACTCAGATAGTTTTAGCTCAGGCCGAAATTTGGTATATTATACCTTTATTTCCAGCTGCTTTAATGTTCTTTGCTTCGGCATTAGCTGAAACTAATCGGGCTCCTTTCGATCTTACCGAGGGAGAATCAGAATTAGTATCTGGTTATAATGTAGAATATTCTAGTATGTCGTTTGCCCTATTCTTTTTAGCTGAATACGGCCATATTATTCTAATGAGCTGTTTGATAAGTTTATTGTTTTTAGGTGGTTGGGCACCTTTCGCAGGAATTCTAGGAATGGGTTGCTTAGCCCTTAAAACTTCGGCAGTAGCCTTCTCATTTGTGTGGGTACGAGCTTCTTTCCCCAGAATGAGATATGACCAACTTATGTACCTATTATGGAAGTCTTATTTACCTTTCAGTCTTGGTTTAATCGTTTTAGTTTCTGGTCTGCTGATAGGTTTGGATGCAGTGCCCTTTATAGGGGGCTAGCCCTTGGGGCTATGGAATCACCAAGCAAAATGTTACGAATAAGAACTCAACATCCATTAATCTCTATTGTTAATGGGATAGTGGTCGATCTACCGTCCCCCTCGAATATTAGTTATTTATGGAATTTTGGTTCTTTGTTAGGAACTTGTTTAGTTATTCAATTGATGACTGGAATATTTTTAGCTATGCATTATTGCCCCGACGTTAACTTAGCTTTTGACTCAATTTCCCATATTTTAAGAGACGTTAATTACGGTTTTATATTAAAGTACATTCATGCTAATGGAGCTTCATTATTCTTTCTCTGTGTGTATATACATATAGGCAGAGGACTCTATTATGGAAGCTACATGAAAATGGACGTCTGGAATACCGGGGTTATAATCTACTTAATAATGATGTTAACAGCCTTCTTAGGGTACGTATTACCCTGGGGACAAATGTCTTTTTGGGGGGCCACAGTTATTACTAACTTCTGTTCTGCTATACCTTATGTAGGCACAGAGGTTGTTCAATGGATTTGGGGAGGATTTAGTATATCTAACGCGACTCTTAATCGTTTCTACTCTTTACATTATCTTTTTCCTTTTCTTATAGTTGGACTAGCCTTATTACATATTATTAGTTTACATAAAGACGGGTCAAATAATCCTTTAGGGATTAGCTCTAATATAGATAAAGTTACCTTTCATGTTTATTATATTTATAAGGATTTGTTCGGAATCCTAGTACTTGGCATTATTTTAGTTATAATTAGTTATTTTATGCCTAATGTGTTAGGTGACCCCGAGAATTTCATTCAAGCTAATCCTTTAGTAACTCCTGTTCATATTCAACCAGAATGGTACTTTTTATTTGCTTATGCCGTACTACGCGCTATACCCAACAAGCTTGGGGGGGTCTTGGCTCTGGTAGCTAGTATCTTGGTGCTATTCTTATTGCCCTTTATTCATACTAGTAAATTAAGAGCCCTAACATTTAGACCTTTGGGTAAAATAGCATTTTGGTTTTTAGTAGCTGACTTTATATTATTAACCTGGTTAGGAGCCAACCCAGTAGAGGAACCTTACGTTGTGGTCGGCCAATTTGCTTCCACTTTCTACTTTTGTTACTTCTTATTACTAATCCCTCTTTTAGGTTGGGTAGAAACCAAGTTGCTCCGGATGAAGTAGCGCGGATTGAACTTCAATATGAATAGTCTATTTATGATATTCTCCTTAGGAATAGTTGGGGCTAGTCTTATGGTTATATCTACCCCGAATCCTGTTTATTCAGTATTCTGGCTAGTTATCGCCTTTGTTAATGCTGCGGTTATGTTTATATCATTGGGATTAGACTATATAGGCTTAATATTTATAATTGTATACGTAGGAGCTATCGCTATTTTATTCTTGTTCGTAATTATGTTAATTCAACAGCCTAATAAAGTAGATTCTCAGGATCACTCGCATTTCTTACCTGTAGGATTATCTGTGATATTCCTATTTTATAGTTTACTAACCAATAGCCCTAAATATATCAGCAATCCTGTTATAGAGTCTAGAACTAACATAGGGGCGATTGGAAGTCATCTTTATACAACTTATTATGAATTAGTGTTAGTTGCTAGTTTGGTGCTACTAGTCGCCATGATAGGAGCTATATTATTAGCTCAGCAGCCAAATACACCTTCTTTATATAATTCCAACGTAGAGATACGTAGTAGGCAAGATCTCTTCCTACAAATAAGCAGAAAGCACCTTTAGGTGCCTTCTGGCCAAGTGCGATAGCCACTATCTATATAGTGCTAGCACGTCTCCGCTTAGGAACATGGAGTTCAAAGGAATACTAATACTACTTATCGTTAGCGGGACATTATCAATTATAATTTTAGGGGCATCTTATTTATTAGGAAATAAACAGCCCGATATGGAGAAAGTGTCAGTATATGAGTGTGGGTTTGATCCTTTTGATAACCCGGGAAATCCCTTCTCCGTTAGATTCTTCTTAATTGGTATCTTATTTTTAATATTTGATCTTGAAATATCTTTCCTATTTCCTTGGGCTGTTACCTATATGGGCTTACCCCTATTTGGATATTGGGTTGTTATGTTATTTTTATTTATTTTAACTTTAGGGTTAGTTTATGAGTGGATAGAAGGAGGCTTAGAATGGGAAAATTAAAGTATGTCCTATTTAATATTATCAATTGTCATCTTATTAATTGGAATCTTAGGTATTATTCTTAATAGAAGCAATTTAATTATTATGTTAATGTGTGTAGAGTTAGTTTTACTGGCTTCTACTGTTTTGCTTCTTTTTGAGTCTCGTGTGCTCTATACGCTTTTTGGTCAAATTTTTGCGATTATGATTTTAACTGTCGCAGCTGCCGAGTCTGCTATCGGTTTAGCCATTATGGTTAACTATTACCGTTTACGTGGTACAATTGCTGTTCGAGCCTTAAATTTATTAAGAGGTTAACTCCTAATTAAAAATGAGCCAAATACTTATACAGTATTTTAACTTAATGGAGGAGAATTATTCTAAGTATGGGTTATCAGTAATCCAGCTTATCCAGATTGGTAAGTTCTATGAACTTTGGCATGAGCCTGATGCTCCTTGTATACAGCAAGCATATTCTCAAGCTGAGTTATTAGCTGAGTCGGCCCCTCCCGTGGAGGGGCCTTTAGGAGTAACCCCTCCTATTGAACAGGTTGCTTCGTTACTTGATATGAGGATAATATCACCCGGTAAAAGATCCTTGCTTCAAATGGGGTTTCCTACTTATTCCCTTACTACTTATTTAAGCACCTTGTTGGATAAAGGCTGGACTATTATTGTTATTGATGAACTAGTTACTGGTAAATCCGGGCCTAAACAACGCGCAGTATCTCAGGTTTATTCTCCTAGTTGTAATTTAGAAGATTGTTCTGAATTATCCTATGTGATATCAATTTATTTTAAAGATGACTTACTGGGTGTTACTTTATTTTCAGCCATGAATGGACATAGTGTAATGTTTCCTGTCTATTGGGAAGACAGAGATAAAGTAGCTCGATTATTAATCAGCTACCGTATTAAAGAGGTAGTAATGTGGGCGGACTCGGGGGCCGATCCAGGGATACTAAATAAGATATATGGTTTATTAATTGGTTGGAATTTATTCCCTTCTGAACCTAATGCTAGAATTGAAGTTATGAGTAGCCCGTGTTACTTATCTTATAGATACGAAAATTATAATAAGGAGTGGCTTTTGCTTCATATTTATTCGGGCATTAACGAAGAGTGGTTTAACAAAAATTATCAAGAATATACCCTTAGTAAAATATTTCAAAGCACTTGGACGGACGATCTCAATCAGGTAAATATAATTAGCCTTTTAGGAATATTACAATTTGTTAAAGATCGGAATCCTAATTTTATTAAGAATCTACAACTTCCTGAGTCTTATAATTCTGTTGTTAGCCCTTTAAATTTAATACTATGTAATCGAGCCGAGTATCAATTGGACCTATTGCCTAAAAAGGGTAAACTGGGTGGTTTACTTAATCTGGTTGATTACTGTTCTACTGCAATGGGTAAAAGACTACTCAAATCCAGACTTCTTAACCCTATCACAGATTATTCTGAACTAAATCTTCGTTACGAGGAAGTCGCTACATTTAAACAATTACTTGATAAGCAAATATTTGATAACTCCGAGTTAAAACAAATTAAAGATTTATCCTCTTTACACCGTAAATGAGCAATATGTGCCTCGAGTGTTAATACGACAGATACTACCTTGTGGCTGCCACCTAAAGAGTTGAATCAAATTTACCACTCTTATTTGTCTGCTAATAAATTTATAAAGTCTTTACTTCCTTTATTACGCCCCCACCTGGCAATCGAGCACTTGGCAGTCGTACCTCAATTAGAATCGTTAATTGAGGAAATAGATCGATTTTTCCGGGTAGATAATCTTTTGGGAGATTTAAAAGACATCTTACAACCAACGGGCAACCTAACTAACCTTCTCGTACAACAACAAACTTTAAAGGACCAACTTACAGAATGGGCCGAACAAACTTCGAATGTTGTATTTAAAGATACAATTTCTATCAAAGCTGAATATTTTAGTAAGGAGGGTTATGCCTTCTCTATTTTATCTAAAAAGTTAGCTAAGTTAAATCGCGTTAGACTCCCGGCCTCGAGTGCTAATATGATAGATATTAACTCTATTATCATATTGGGTAAAAGAGGAAATTATCATATAATTACTAGCCCCGCTATTCTTAAAGTATCAATTGAGTTAAACTTATTAGAAGAGCAAATTAATACTTATGTTAAACAAACTTATAACCGGGAACTTAAAAGACTATATTTCAGTTATTCTGAGCTGTTTTTACCTTTAGAGAATATGATTTCTAGATTAGATGTTGCATTAAGCGGGGCTATCGTGTCTACTAAGTTTAATTATACTAGACCTTGCTTGCAGGGAGAGGGTAAGGGTTTAATAGAAACAAATAATCTTCGACACCCACTAATAGAACAATTAAATACTCAGGAAGAATGTGTAGCTCATGATATTAGTTTAGAGGATAAGGGAATGTTAATATTCTCGGTAAATGGTGCGGGCAAGTCTACTTTACTTAGAGCAATAGGGGTTAACGTAATATTAGCTCAAGCAGGAATGTATGTAGCTGCAGATTCTTTTAAGTTAAGACCTTACCACTATTTAATTACTCGTATTTTAGGAGGAGATGATCTTCATAAAGGTCAAGGTACTTTTGAGGTCGAAATGAGAGATCTCTCGACTATATTAAAGCTAGCTAATTATAACAGTTTAATATTAGGTGATGAAATTTGCCATGGGACAGAAGTTAGTTCGGGGTTAGCAATATTAGCTGCAACAATTGAAAGGTTGACAGCTGCACGAACTAGTTTCGTTCTTTCTACTCACCTACATCAAGTTTGTTCTTTAATTGACTCACCAGTTCGTTATTATCATCTATCTGTTATTCAGCGAGAAGATTTAGGTATAATTTATGAACGTAAATTAAAACCTGGCCCCGGGCCCTCCCAATATGGCATCGAAGTTATGGGACATATTATTAATGACAGAGAGTTTTATAGTAGTGCTTTAAAATATCGTAAACTTATTAATTGGAAATCACCACCCCTACGGCCCCGAAGTAAGTCTAGTTCTTTAACAGTATTCCGCCCTTCTAAATATAATGCTAAAGTTTTTATTGACTCGTGTGAAATATGTGGAGCTCCAGCAGAGGCCATCCATCATATTAAACCTAAGAAATTATGCTCCTTCAATTTGAATCGAAGATCTAATTTGGTGCCAGTATGCTCAAGCTGTCATTTAGATATTCATAGAAATAAGATCTCTATTTTAGGCTGGAAGGGAACACCAGGACATAATAAATTATATTGGGTTTATCTTAATGAGTCTTTAGACAGTGGAACTGAGTAAAGTCTAGGGTCTATCGGTAAGGACGTGAAATACGAAATAACAAGGGAGAGACTTTGAACTTGTTTATCCTAACTGAAAAGGGTGAATTGAATAGTTAATTGAAACATCTTACTAAACTATGGGGAATAAATCAACTGAGATTCCGTACGTAGCGGCGAGCGATAGCGGAGGAATTGTCTCAAACAGATAACTAAGATGATTGGACATCTAGACTAAACCCCGATAGACACCTATAGAGAAAGTACCGTGAGGGAAAGACTCAGAATCGGTTCTAAAAGTTACCTTTTGCATAATGGGCCTGCAAGACAAGATTTGGCAAGCTTAAGTATTGAATGAAGGCGTAGTGAAAGCAAGAGAAAAACTCGTCAGTCAAATCTCCCGAAACCAAGTGATCTAACCATGGCCAGGTAGGAGTATTTACCTTACTCCTGACCGAACCAGTGATTGTGGCAAAAATCTTGGATGAGCTGTGGTTAGCGGTGAAATACTAGTCGAACTTGGATATAGCTGGTTCTCTACGAAACTTATCTTAGTAAGGCATTCCAAGTTGATTCGCCCCCAAACCAGGGGGCCTGAATTACTGGTGTAGCCAGACTATGGCGATAAGGCCCCTAGTCAAGAGGGGTAAGCCCTAACCAGAAATTAAAGTCGCTAATACAGATTAAGTGTATAAAGAGGGTCCGACTTAGACAAACAGGAAGTAGGCTCGGAAACAGCCATCTGCACAGGAAAACGTAAAAGTTCACTGAATGAGCTAGGAAACTCTAAGAATTAAGACGGCTAAATCTGTAACTGAAATTCTGGAAGCATCAATTGGCTTGGTAGTAGAGCGTTCTGTATACATCCACCTCGTGAGATAAACAGAAGTGATAATGCAGGCATGAGTAGTACAGGATTCACTCCCAAATAAAATGTTTATACAACTCCTAAGGGCATTGCGCCCGATGGATTATAATTCTTGTACCTGTTCAGGAAAATTATTATAGTGCATAGCACTGACTTACTTTTGATTGTTATTTATGGGACTTAGATCTAGGCATAATTTCTCTTAAGGAACTCGGCAAAATAAGATCTCGACTGTTTACCAAAAACATAGCTCTCTGCTAAAGGTTTACTGAAGTATAGAGGGTGAATTCTGCCCAATGGTTGTATAGTGAAACTGAGGACTAACGTCTAAAGCGAAACCCAACTGAATGGCCGCGGTAACTCTGACCGTGATAATGTAGCACAATAAATAGCCAATTAATTGTTGGCGGGTATGAATGGAACCACGAGGGTCTTACTGTCTCAAGAGAAAAGCCGATGAAATTATAATTGTAGTGAAGATACTACATAAACATTGTAAGACGAAAAGACCCTATCGAGCTTTACTGGATACCGATAGCGTTAATTTAGAATGATCGATACTAAGTATCCTAATTCTAAGTTAATAAATTTTGTTGGTAGGACAGTTTAGTTGGGGCGACTACCTTTGAATAAGAAACGAAGGCGAGCTTATGGTATTGATAAAATCTCATTAGCCTCACAGTGAGGGGGACACCCCTAGCTGGCACAAGGACCCCACGGGGGTTCCTATGTGGGCGATAGTGACCCGATATGATTATCCAAAATAAATATCGAAAGCGGATAAAAGCTACCGTAGGGATAACAGCGTAATATTGTCGGAGAGTTCTTATCGAGGACAGTGTTTGCGACCTCGATGTTGAATTGCGGTGCCCTGGTGCTGTAGAAGGTACCTTAGGTTGGTCTGTTCGACCATGAAAACCGTACATGATTTGAGTTCAGAGCGTGGTGACACAGCTCGGTTTCTATCTACAATGTTCAATCCCAACTTTTCTGAGTCCTAGTACGCAAGGAATGGTCTCAGCGATGCTCGACTATATTGGCCCCATCGACGTAATCAACTTCTGGCTGCTGCAAAGAAGGAGAACAAAAGGTTTAGGGATTAATAAGGTACATGGGGGTTCATAGCCCCTGGTACCCTATGGAATTAACACTAGGGCTCATCATACTAATAGTGTTGACGTATGGATTAAAGGCCCCGACTCTAAGATTAGCAACATTCTGTTTAGGAGCTATAATACTTATGGTAGCTGCTGGGTTATTAGCTGAGCCCCATCTGCTATGTTGGACACAGGCTATTAAGATGTTGGTAATGCTAAGTGGGTTAGCCATACTATGTATGCTGGACCATCGAACATCGCATCGATCAAGCTCTTTATTGATTTTATTAGTGATCTTGGGTAATTTATTACTTATTGGATCAACAAATTTAATTTCGATATATTTAGCATTAGAAATGCAAACATTATGTATGTTTATCTTAGTCGCTTATAATAAAAACTCATTGTTATCAGCAGAAGCTGGATTGAAATATTTTGTGTTAGGGGCGTTATCTTCGGGGTTGTTCCTGTTTGGTTGTGCCTTAATTTATGGCTCTACAGGAGAGCTTGAACTTCAATTTATTCGTATGAGTATAATATCTTATGGGGCATTAGCTGGTAAGTGTCTTATTACTGTCTCATTATTATTTAAAGTATCTGCAGCTCCGTTTCATATGTGGGCCCCCGATGTATATGAAGGGGCTCCAACTTGGGTGGCTGCGCTATTATCTATCGTGCCCAAATTAGGGGTACTAGCTATTATAATACAAATCGGCCTAAATGAAATAGGATTATTAATGGCCGGGTTAATCTCTTTGATTATAGGCTCTATAGGAGCCTTGAATCAAACTCGTATAAAAAGATTATTAGCTTATAGCGGGATAGGCCATATAGGGTTTGTGTTGCTTGGAATAGCTATTGGGTCTATAGAAAGTCTTCAGGCTAGTTTAATGTATATAGGTGCCTACATATTAACTCAAGTATTACTTTGGTCTGTAGTACTTATTATATCTCCTAAAAAAGATATGCTTATCGAGTTTAGTGGTGTTTCAAGATTAAACCCAATCTTAGCATTAGCATTAGCTACAGGTTTATTGTCTACTGCAGGAATACCCCCTTTAATTGGGTTTTTAACTAAATGGTATATTATCTTAGCGGCTGTTGGTCAAGGCTACTATCTTAGCGCTTTAATCGCTTTAGTATGCTCCGTAATAGCTGGAGTTTATTACCTTAGATTAATTAAAATTATGTTTTATCAACCCATGTCGACGCCTTTAGTAATAACAAATATACTAAATTCTCCACATGGTAGCGTAGCATCGAAGGAGACAGGTTTGGGCAAGGCAATATTAATAGGGGTAAGTTTATATTTAGTATTGACAATTATATTATGTCCTAGTTTGTTTTTTCAGTTAACACATTTGATTGTTTTAGATTTATTCCCATGTATCTTCTAGTAATATTAATACCGTTATTAAGCGCAGTCGGAAGCGGACTAGGGGGTCGTTATCTAGGAAGAAAGGGGGCTGGTTTGTTGGCTTCTGTATGGGTCATGGCTAGTTGCCTTCTTTCTTTTGTATTATGTTATGAAATTCTTATTAATGGGTCCGCAGTATATATAGAGTTAGGAAGATGGATAGAGTCTGATTTACTAATAACTAATTTCGGCTTACAATTTGATGTGGTAACAGCTGTAATGTTAATAGTAGTAACCACAATTAGTGGGTTAGTTCATATCTATTCTACAAGTTATATGAGAGAAGACCCCCATTTACCTAGATTCATGAGTTATCTGTCTCTATTTACCTTTTTTATGTTAGTTTTAGTTACTAGTAATAATTATGTGCAATTATTTATTGGTTGGGAAGGTGTAGGCTTATGTTCTTATTTATTAATTAACTTTTGGTTTACACGTATACAAGCTAACAAGGCAGCAATTAAGGCAATGTTAATTAATAGAATAGGAGATATAGGATTAATGTTAGCTATCATATTAATCTGGAAAGAATTTGGGGTATTAGATTACTGTAGTTTGTTCTCCACCTTGTCTCCATCTTCAGCGTGTACTTGGATTTGTATCTTACTAACTATAGGGGCCGTAGGAAAATCTGCCCAATTAGGGTTACATACTTGGTTGCCAGATGCTATGGAGGGTCCTACACCTGTTTCGGCCCTAATTCACGCAGCAACAATGGTAACAGCAGGAGTATTTTTAATTATAAGGTCAGCCCCCCTTTTTGATCACTCTCCAACTGCAACAATTATTGTGGGTTTAGTGGGCTCCTTGACTGCTTTCTTTGCTGCCACAGTAGGATTAGTCCAATCGGATATAAAAAAAGTTATTGCTTATTCTACTTGTAGTCAATTAGGATACATGGTAATGGCCTGTGGTACTTATAGCTGTCTAAGTAGTTTATATCATCTACTAACTCACGCTTTCTTTAAGGCTTTATTATTCTTGGGAGCAGGTTCAATAATTCATGCCCTTTTAGATGAACAAGACCTTAGGAAGATGGGAGGAATAATTAGGGGCTTACCTTTAACTTATGTCTTAATGTTGATTGGTTCATTGTCTCTGGCTGGTTTTCCCTATTTATCTGGATTTTACTCTAAAGATTTAATATTAGAATTAACTTATAATAGTTATTGTTTAATATCGATTTATTGGTTGGCTTCAATTACCGCCTTCTTAACTGCTTTTTATTCATTTCGATTAATATACCTAAGCTTCGTGTCTAAGCCTAATTTAACACGTATGAGCGCACAACACTTACAAGAAGCTGATTGGAACTTATTGGGACCTTTATTAGTATTAGGGGCAGGGAGTATTTTAGTTGGTTATATAGCTCAAAATATGGTATTTGCGCCAGGTATACGTCCCTTGCCACTTGTGCCCACAATAGTCTCTTTAGCACCAGTTATTATGTCTGTAACAGGGATATTACTAGTGTTTATACTTCGTCCATATGTTATATATTATATTACACGCCCTAGCATATATGGATTCTTATTTTATGCCTGGGAGTTTAACCAAATAGCAAATTATTATATTGGAAGCACAGTTTGGAAGTTCGGTCATACTGTCTCTTATCGTACTATAGATAGGGGGATTTTAGAGATTTTAGGCCCTACTGGAATAGCTCGATTCCTAGTTGATAGAACTAAAGAGTTAAGCAGCTTACAATCTGGTTTATTGTTTAATTACGCATTAATAATATTAGTTGGAACAGCTATCGCACTTAAGTACCTAATCGTAAATTAGGTCCGGTTCGTAGCTGCAATAGAATGTTAATATGATATTAACTTGTATAGTGGGCTCTATATTAATAAGTATAATAATAATCGCATTAATTCCCAGGGAAAATAGTATGAAACTACGCCAGCAAGCGTTGGAGTGGTCTCTGATAACATTTGCTCTTTCTCTTTTATTATTAGTTAACCTTCATCAAGAAGCTCAATTTCAACAGATAATAGAATTCAATTGGGTAAGTACAATAGGTTGGTTTGAAGGTTCTCCTATATTATTTGCTATTGACGGGATCTCTATATTTTTCATTGTACTAAGTACTTTGTTAACACCAATTTGTATTTTGGTAAGTTGGGACAGTATTAAGTTTCTGGTTAAGGAGTTTATTATGTGTCTTCTAGGTATTGAATTACTATTAATTGGGGTATTCTCAACATTAGATCTATTAATATTTTATGTGTTATTTGAGAGTATATTAATACCAATGTTCTTAATAATAGGAGTATGGGGAGCCCGGGCAGAGAAGATAAAGGCTGCATATTATTTCTTCTTTTATACTTTAGTCGGCTCAGTATTAATGTTACTTAGCATCGCAGTTATTTATCGGATAACAGGCACAACTGACTACTTATCTTTAACTAACATTCAAATTTATACTTCAATACAAATCTGGTTATTTATAGGTTTCTTCCTTAGTTTAGCAGTTAAGATACCAATGATACCCTTTCATATATGGTTGCCTCTTGCGCATGTTGAGGCTCCTTTAGCTGGCTCAGTGATTCTAGCTGGAATATTATTAAAATTAGGAGGTTATGGATTCATTCGATTCGCTTGGCCTATTTTCCCTGAAGCAACAGAGTATTTAGCACCAATCATACTAACGCTATCATTAATAGCAGTAATATATGGAAGTTTAACTACTTGTAGACAGGTAGATGCGAAACGTTTGATAGCCTACTCTTCGGTAGCTCATATGGGGATAGTAACAATAGGCTTATTTACTCATACGATGGAGGGTTTAATAGCTTCTATATTCTTAATGATAGCTCATGGAATAGTTAGTCCAGCTTTATTTATAGCAGTAACATTGCTCTATGAAAGACACCATACAAGATTAATTAGATATTATAGAGGAGTAGTTATGACTATGCCCCTATTTTCTATAGTGTTTATGGTGTTTACTTTAGCTAATATAGCTGTTCCTCTTAGTTGTAACTTTGTTGGAGAATTCTTATCCTTAGTGGCTGCTTTTTCTACTAGTACATCATTAGGATTTCTTACCGCAACTAGTATGGTCATAGCTGCTGCTTATTCGTTATATTTATATAATAGAATCTGTTTCGGGCAACTTTCTCCATATTTAATATTTTCGAGAGATATTAATAGACGAGAGTTTAATGGGCAATTACCGTTAATAGTAGCTATTTTATTATTGGGAATAGTTCCATATCCCTTAATCGAGTTAGTTCGTGTATGTTTGCCTAGATTCTTATAATTTTCCTCTTATCTTATGACCTATCGTGCACCTCGTATTGGATGCTGGATGTTAGAATTAAGCTCAGGCCTAATGCCCAACCTTACTTGGTTTTATATGTGTATATATCTTACATTTTTAACATGGTAGAGGCAGGAGTTGAACCTGCATAATCAGATTATGAGTCTGAAAACTTACCGTTAGTTGACTCTACAAGCTGAGCTGCTGCGCAGCTACGCTATGCTATCTACGCTTAACATTATGTAACCATGGCCTGGGTTAAGAACCCCACCAGTAAATACATACATATAAAAACAACCAAACCACATCTACAAAATGCCAATACCAACTAGCAGCCTCAAAACCAAAATGATGATGACGAGTATAGTGATAACCTATTAACCTAGTTAAACATATGGCCAAAAATATAGTTCCGACAATAACATGGAAACCGTGAAAACCTGTAGCCACAAAAAAGGTTGAACCGTATACGGAGTCTGAAATTGTAAAAGGCGCTTCATAATACTCCATAGCTTGCAGGGCTGTAAATTGAATCCCAAGTATTACTGTACAAGTAAGTGCTTGTATGGCTTCTATTCTCTGTCCGCTAACTATGGCGTGATGTGCCCATGTAACTGTTGCTCCTGAACTAAGTAATATAGCTGTATTTAATAGGGGCACAGAAAATGGGTCTAACACTTCTACACCGACAGGAGGCCAAACAGCCCCCAACTCTATAGCGGGGGATAAACTACTATGAAAGAAAGCCCAAAAGAACGCAAAAAAGAAGCAAACTTCAGAAGTAATAAAAAGGATCATACCATATCTTAATCCTCTTCTTACTCTCTGAGTATGAAGTCCTTGGAAAGTGGCCTCTCTAATAACATCCCTCCACCAAACAATCATTGTAAATATCAATGTAATTACACCTAAATACATTAACCATGTATAACTATAATGAAAATATAATACTGAGCCTACTGTAACCAGTAATGCCCCAATTGAGCCTAAATAAGGCCATGGACTAGGATCCACTAAATGATAAGGGTGATAAGCCTTACTCATGGCTCCCCGGCGGGGAATCGAACGGAGACTAATACTCCTACCTGTATAACATACTGGTTAATGTAGATTTAGACTATCATTAATGTATATGGCAGTTAACAGACAAAATACATATGCTTGAATCAAGGCCACGGCAATCTCTAGTAAAGTTATAAAGACCATTACTAATATTGGACCTAAGCTTAATACTAACATTCCATTATTAATCATTGTAAACCCAAAACTTGCTAATATAGCAAATAAAAGGTGACCTGCAGATAAATTAGCAGCTAATCGAACACCTAAAGAGACGGCCCTAGAAAGATAGCTAATTGTTTCAATTATAACTAATAGGGGGGCCAATAATAAAGGAGCTCCACTAGGCATCATCATTGAAGCAAAGTCCCAACGGAATTGTGTTATCCCCAATATTGTGACTGCTATTAAAATAGATAGACTTAACCCGAAAGTAATAACAATATGGGCAGTTGGGGTAAATACATAGGGAAATAGACCTAGCAGATTTAATCCAGCAATAAACATAAACAGAGTTATAATAAGGGTAAAATATTGAGTACCCTTATTAGCTGTAGAATCTTTAACTAATCCTAAGAAGTGGGTATAAACAATTTCTTGTGTAGACTGTAATCTTGTAGGTATTAGTTTATATGAACAACTTCCTATTAATATTGCGCTTAATAGGATAAGCATCATAATAGAAGAATTAGTAATTATTCCACCAATTATCCGAACTACATTAAACTGATCAAAGAAAGAAGCTGACATATTGAATGTATGAAGTGGGCCTATCTATGGAGTATATCTTGTAGTAGAGTGTATGCTCTATTAACCCCGAGTCCCTTACTAGGGGATGCCCCCTCTTCCTGTAGTATACTTCTTATACGTAAGTTATTCTGAATTTTAGGTAAAATATACAAACTCATAATACTATAAAGTGCTAACAAGGTTATTAATGTCCAGCTATATTGAGTTAAATAAGCAGTTATATCTAAGTGAGGCATTACTGTTAGTTAACGCTCGTTATCGCTGTTCCTACGAGCTAAAGATCAGCACATAATGAAGATAGCCAGCTGATATATTTATCCATGCTAACGGCTTCTACAACAATAGGCATAAAGGAGTGATTAGCGCCACATAACTCGGAACATTGACCGTAAAATATTCCCGGTCTTTTAACTAAAAATCCAGTTTGATTAAGACGCCCCGGTACAGCGTCCATTTTAATAGCTAATGAAGGTACAGCAAATGAGTGAAGCACATCTGCCCCTGTAACTAAAACTCTAACATAAGTATCAACAGGAACAACCATTCTATTGTCAACCTCTAATAGTCGAAGATCGCCCGGTTCAAGGTCACTAGTAGGTACCATATAAGAATCAAATTCTAAGGTACTATCTTCACCAGAGGTAATTTGATAGTCTGAATACTCATAAGACCAATACCATTGATGGCCTATGGCTTTTACTGTCACACCTGGTTCTACTACTTCATCCATTAAATAAAGTAGTTTCAAAGAAGGGAATGCTATAAACACTAATATAATTGCTGGAATTATAGTCCAAACAATCTCTATTGTGGCTCCTTCTACAAGATAGCGATGATAAGCTTTACCTGTTAACCCCCTAACAATTAACCATAATACAGCTGTTATAATAATAATTAAAATAAACATAATTTGGTTATGAAGGAATAGAATCTCTTCCATAACAGGACTAGCAGCATCTTGGAAGCCTAGTTGATAAGGCTCAGACACGTCACGTAGGAGCGAAGCCTCTAATAATGCATTAATTGGAGTTTTCAT